CCCCCCCCCCCTTTTTTTTTTAAGGATTACCCCTGTCTCTGTTTATGTCTCGGGTTGGAACAAATTAGTATAATTCGTCCCCGCCTACGGATCAATCGACATTTTTCACAAATTTTACGAACAGAAGCCCTTATTTTCATATTTGTCATTCCTTATCTTAAATCTGAATCCACTCCTTGGAAGAAAATAAGTCTCGTGAGATTTTGAACCTCTAATTGTACCCGCACCCCACGAAAGGAATGTTTCAAGAGGCGCCTAATTGTTCGAATCTTTGTTGCTTGAATCCTTGTTGCTTGAATCTTTGTTGCGAAGTCTATAAATTATACGTCCCCTGGTTGAATCATAACGACTTACTTCGATTTTGACTCTATCTCCGGGTAATATCCGTATAAAACTACGTCGGATTCTCCCCGAAACATAACCTAGAATCAGATCCTCATTATCTAAACGAACCCGGAACATGCCATTGGGAAGTGATTCAGTTATTAAACCTTCATGAATAAATTTTTGTTCTTTCATTCCGGGTAACCCCCTTGAAGTATCAACTAATGTAGGAGAAGTGATATTAAACAACCTGCCTTTCCTTTCTTTTTCACAAATGGGAAGTTACGAGATATAAGTGGGATTACCATATATAACACAAAATTTCTCCTCCAATCCTTTTTAGTCGAGCCTCTCGATCCGTCATTATCCCCCGCGAAGTCGAAAGAATGACAATCCCCATTCCACCCAAAACCCTAGGAATTTGTTGATAGTTGGAATATATTCGTAAACCAGGTCGGCTGATCCGCTTTAAAATATTGCTATATGTTCCTTTCCTATTCCTTCTATGTCGCAGGGTTGAAACCAAGAAATGTTTATTGTTTTCTCGATGTTTCCTAACGTTTTCAATAAAACCTTCTCGTAGAAGTATTCTAACAATGTTTTCGGTGATATTAGTAGATGCTATTCGAACCGTTCCCTTTTTATTCATATCAGCATTCCTTATAGAAGTTATTATATCGGCAATAGTGTCCCTACCCATGATGAACTATAATTATAGGTGCCTCTTTGTTTTGGTATAATCAACATGTTCTACTTTTTTTATGATATGAAATATTAAAGGTATATGCATGAGACATAATCTATATTAATTAATCCACCCTATAATCATGGATATGCCGATCCCGATCTCATCTACTGGTATTTTTTTATAATACCTCAGGAGCTAATGATACTATTTTAGTGAAATTCAACTGTCTCAGTTCCCGAGCGATCGCTCCAAAAACTCGAGTTCCTTTTGGATTTCCTTCCTGATCAATGACAACTGCTGCATTGTCATCATATCGTATTATCATGCCGTTATCGCGTTTGAGTTCTTTACATGTACGTACAATTACAGCTCTAATTACTTCGGATCTTTGGAGAGGCATATTTGGCACTGCTTCTTTGATTACAGCAACAATAACGTCACCAATATGAGCATATCGGCGATTACTAGCTCCTAAGATTCGAATACACATCAATTCCCGAGCTCCGCTGTTGTCTGCTACATTTAAATGGGTCTGAGTTTGAATCATATCATTATCGTTTTTTTTATCAGCTCTTTCAATGCAAAGGGCGAAGGAAAAAAGAAAGAAATATTGTTTGTCCAGAAATAAAAAAATCTGCGATTGTATTTCTCCTCACAAATAGACCCTTGTTTCCACACCCCTATCCCGCAATAATGAATTGAGTTTGTATAGGCATTTTGGATGCAGCTATTGACATAGCCGCTCTAGCTACAGTTTCTGATACTCCGCCCATTTCATAAAGTATTCTACCCGGTTTAACGACGGATACCCAATATTCGGGAGATCCCTTTCCGGAACCCATACGTGTTTCTGTGGGTCTTAGGGTAACGGGCTTGTCGGGAAATATACGTACCCATATTTTTCCGCCGCGGCGCGCATATCGTGTCATTGCTCGCCGCCCTGCTTCTATTTGTCTAGATGTAATCCAAGAGGGTTCAAGTGCCTGAAGAGCATATCTACCGAAACAAATATGATTGCCGCGATAAGAAATTCCCTTCATTCTTCCTCTATGTTGTTTACGGAATCTGGTTCTTTTGGGGTTATAGTTGATGGTTGTTTCTCAGTTCCATCTCTACTACAGAACCGGACATGAGAGTTTCTTCTCATCCAGCTCCTCACGAATTAAACCATTCTATACTATTCGATGCACATGTATTTAATGAATAATGAATATTACACAAAATCGTGGGATTTATTGATACTTAATTAAATCTGTTTGTTACGAATTAAATCTGTTTGTTACGTGGGAATCCATATATCTTGTATTGTATATATAGCTAGATATACTAGCTAGATATATATCTATATTTTTATTTTTTTTTTTATAGGATATAGGACATCTTTTTGGTAGAAAATACCTTTCATTTTTATACCGAATCTCTGTTTTGACCTTTACTGAATACAAAAAAATATTGCAATCCAATAAGTGTTGTGTTTCTTTCGCGGGCGAATATTTACTCTGTCATCCGACCCATTCCTAGGGCAGGGTTAACTCACGACTTCCCGGAATAAATCAATTGGTTACTGGTCCATTTCGCCATCCCACTCAATGAATAATTAAGATTCATTTGCAATAGAATCTTTTGCAGTCACAGGTTCCGTCGTTCCCATAGCTTCTTCGTTAATGGCTAGGTCTGAACTATATGCAATGGAGCTTCCAATTAAATCCGTTCCAGAGTCAATCTTCTCAGTCTCTATTGACTCAAGGCTCCTTATTTTAAATATGAACCGAATCGGATTCATCGAATTATAGGCGAATCCACATTAATGCCTTATTACACTGCTTTTTATGAGATGATTCATAGGCCATACATATTGGAATTTTATATCATCGAGATTCTCCTGCTCTCTTTCTCTCATCCTTCCATTTATCCCCGTTTCTCCATTTTTATTTGCAACCCGTAATCAGCTTGATTTTTCCATTATGTGGAAAAGAAAAAGATTTCAGTTGCTACAACTATATGATCGTCACATCATATAGTGACTGATTTCTTGGATCCCGATAATACGAAGCAATGAGTAGGTTATTAGTTCTATAGTTATTAGTTGGGGATCAGTCTGTGTATTATTGTTTTTTTTTAATCCCAACTCTAAAGAAAAAACCAACGAGTCACACACTAAGCATAGCAATTTTACCAAATGGTCAATTGAATTTTTATTTAACCCTATGGAATTCTAAAGAATCAGAATTGTTAATTTTGATTCAAGGTAAAAAGACTGAAACTCTTTTTTCATTTATTCTCCTATCCTATTGTATATTGTATTGCCGGATAGAATGGCAAAGAAATGAAAGGTCCATTATTGCTCATCTACAAATATCCAAATTTTAATGCCTAATACCCCATAGATAGTTCGAACTGGGTAGGAACAATGATCAATTTTAGCCCGAATGGTTTGTAGGGGAACCCTACCCTCTCTGACCCATTCGACACGCGCAATTTCTTTTCCATCAATACGCCCTCCAATTTGGACTTGAATTCCTTTTGTATCCGCTTGCTCAGTTAATTCAATAGCCCTTTTCATTGCCTTTCGAAATGAAACTCTATTCTTTAATTGGAGAGCTATGTATTCCGCAAGAATATTAGGCTGCCCATAAGGTTTTGTAACTCTTGTGATAGCAATGTTAAGTCTCCGGTTTTCAGAATGAAACCCTTTTTTTACATCAGTCTGTAATTCATGGATTCCTCGTGTTCGACCCTCAATTAACAAATTTGGGAATCCAATATGGATTATGACCTGGATCAGATCTATTTTTTTTTGAATCTCTATGTGTGCAATTCCCTCAAAACCTGAGGATATTCTCCTATTTTTTTGTACATAATTCTTGATACAATCCCTTATTTTTTCATCTTCTTGGAGATCCCTCGAATAACTTTTTGGTTGTGCGAACCAAAGGGAACGATGATTCTGATTTGTACCAAGTCGGAAACCAAGTGGATTTATTTTTTTTCCCATCTCTCTCTTTCTCTCTCTTTCTCCTTTTAATATCTTTCTATTATACCACCTTAAAACCCTTCGGCTTCATTAGCTTCATTAGGAAAGTTCTCACTAGTCTTTTTCAATACAATTGTTATATGACAGGTGGGTTTTTTTATTGGATAACTACGTCCTCGCGCCCGGGGTTTTAACCTTTTCATGATAGCACCCTCATTGACTTCCGCTTTACTAATGTATAAATCAACTTTGTTGAAACCTCTATTATGACTAGCATTTGCTGCTGCAGAATAAAGCAATTTAAAAATAGGATAGGATGCTCGATAAGGCATGAGTTCCAGTAGCATAAGCGTTTCTTCATAAGAACGTCCGCGAATTTGATCAATGACTCTTCGTGCTTTGTGAGCCGACATACGTATATGTTGAGCTAAAGCTTGCATTTGGTTGCTAGTCCTACATTTATTTCCCCTAGTCCTCCATTTATTTCCCATAAGGTTTACCTCCCAACACTGAATGATGAACCCTGTTTTTACTTCATTAACGACGAGATCTATTATCGTTTCTCGCGTGTCCCCGGAAAGTAAGAGTAGGTGCGAATTCTCCCAATTTGTGACCCACCATACGATCTCTTATGTAAATAGGTAAATGTTCCTTTCCATTATGAATAGCGATTGTATGGCCGATCATTGTGGGTATAATGGTAGACGACCGGGACCAAGTTACAATTATTTCTTTTTTCTCCCTCATGTTCAGCTTCTCAATTTTTTTTAATAAATGATTAGCTACAAAAGGATTTTTTTTTAGTGAACGTGCCACTGCGGATTACTCCTTTTTTTTTGTTTTGTCTTATTTTTGTAAAGGTAAAGACGACTAGTCGTTCGCCCTCCTATTTTCTTCTTCCTATTTACGGCGGCGAAGAATAAAAATATCACTATATTTTTTATTTTTCCTAGTTCTTCTTCCAAGCGCAGGATAACCCCAAGGGGTTGTGGGTTTTTTTCTACCAATTGGAGCCCTCCCTTCCCCGCCCCCGTGGGGATGGTCTACAGGGTTCATAACTACTCCTCTTACTACAGGACGCTTACCTAGCCAACACTTAGATCCGGCTTTACCCAAACTTTTCTGGTTCACACCAACATTACCCACTTGTCCGACTGTTGCTGAGCAGTTTTTGGATATCAAACGGACCTCCCCAGATGGTAATCTTAATGTGGCCGATTTACCCTCTTTTGCAATCAGTTTCGCTACAGCACCTGCTGCTCTAGCTAATTTTCCACCCTTTCCAAGTGTTATTTCTATGTTATGTATGGCCGTGCCTAAGGGCATATCGGTTGAAGTAGATTCTTCTTTTTGATCAAAAAAACCCCTTCCCAAACCGTACAAGCTTCTTCCAAAGCATACGGCTTTCTGGATGTATATGATGATATCTAGACAGATGGATCTTATATGAATCGTATGATGAAGTACGACATGAGTGGATATATAGGAATTCAAATCTGCCGAATCGCTCATGTTAGGATCTTATACATCCTAGGTCTTCCCGTTCCGTCATCTGGCTTATGTTCTTCATGTAGCATTCAGACCGAATGACTCTATGAAATTACGTCGATACTTCCACATATTACGGGTAACGTAGGAGACATCTCTATTTTTCCCCCGGGAGATCCTTAGAATTACCACTGCTTAGCTTTCAATTCGCCTCTGACCATCAAATGAAATGTGAATAAACCGTCTCCCTCTCTTTGAAACAAGGGGCGCTTTCGGTTCTGTCCGTGCTTCAAACAATTTTGTCTTCTCCATATTACCATATCTCGAGAGTCAATAATTTTATATGAGGAACTACTGAACTCAATCACTTGCTGCCGTTACTCTTCAGTTTTCTGTTGAGGTCTATCCCATAGAGGTACTCAAAAGTGATCGATTTCTAGGTTTCGTCGTAAACCTAATTGGTTACTTCCAATTACGTAAATCAATAGTTCAAACCGCACTCAAAGGTAGGGCATTTCCCATCGATATAGGAACTTCTGTACCAGAAACAATGGTATCTCCAATTATAGCCCCTCTGGGATGTAAAATATATCTCTTCTCACCATCCCCATAGTGTATGAGACAAATGCATGCATTTCGATTAGGGTCGTATTCTATGGTTACGATTCTACCAGATATGTCTTTTTCATTCCGTCGAAAATCAATTTTACGGTATAGACGCTTATGACCCCCCCCTCTATGCCCTGTGGTAATGATGCCTCCGGCATTACGACCTTTACCACAACGATGCTGTCCATGGATCAAATTATTTCGTGGATTGGATTTCACTTGACTGTCTACGGCTCCATTGCGTGTGCTCGGGGTAGAAGTTTTGTATAAATGTATCGCCGTGTTATTAAGTATTTTGATTTAAGTTCTTTTCGCTATAAGAGGTGGAATAGAATAACCCGGTTGAAGCGTAATGATCATACGTCTGTAATGCATTGTATGTCCCATAATAGGTCCCATTCTTCTACCCTTTCCCGGGAGTCGATGACTATTCATAGCTATTACCTTGACACCAAAGAAGAGTTCGACCCAATGCTTTATTTCGGTCCTAGTTGATCCTGATTCGACATTAGAAGTATATTGATTGTTCCCCAATAACCGAATACTTTTTTCTGTAAAGACTGCATATTTTATTCCATCCATAAATCCATTTTCTTCCCTATGAGTTCCAGTATCGATAAGAATTCGAGTTTTTACTCTTCATATGTTATGGTATGAATATACCATACCAATTCGTTATGTATGGATGATGAAATTCCATTGATACAGAGCCAATTCCAATAGACTTATTAGACTTATTGGACGTTCCCATTGGCGTGCATCCAGCAGGAATTGAACCTACGAATTTGCCAATTATGAGTTGGGCGCTTTAACCATTCAGCCATGGATGCTTAACAGAGATCATCGTACATCGTGAATAACCAAATTCCAATTGAAATGAAATCTTTAGGAGGAATCAATGAAAGGACATCAATTCAAATTCTGGATCTTCGAATTGAGAGAGATATTGAGAGAGATCAAGAATTCCCACTATTTCTTAGATTCATGGACCCAATTCGATTCAGCGGGATCTTTCACTCACATTTTTTTCCACCAAGAACGTTTTATGAAACTCTTTGACCCCCGAATTTGGAGTATCCTACTTTCACTTTCGCGTGATTCACAGGGTTCAACAAGCAATCGATATTTCACGATCAAAGGTGTAGTACTGCTTGTAGTAGCGGTCCTTATATATTGTATTAACAATCGAAATATGGTCGAAAGAAAAAATCTCTATTTGATGGGGCTTCTTCCTATACCTATGAATTCCATTGGACCCAGAAATGATACGTTGGAAGAATATTTTTTGTCTTCCAATATCAATAGGTTGATTGTTTCGCTCCTGTATCTTCCAAAAGGGAAAAAGATCCCTGAGAGTTGTTTCATGGATTCGAAAGAGAGTACTTGGGTTCTCCCAATAACTAAAAAGTGTATCATG